TAGAAGAGAAAGAGCGAAGAATTGAAAGAATGGTTCGGAACAAAGAAATGGAAGAACTAGAACCGTATGGATTTCCAAAGACTCCATGGATAGGAACTAAAAACGAGATATCGAAGTAGTTCTGATGATTCAGTATATCATCACTTCAATTCGGAGTTCTTAGTTACTTTGACCGGGTGGATCTTAGTGATGGAATAATAAGTAATAATTCATTGGTTGATTGTATCATTAACCATTTCTTTATTTTGGTGCGAGGAACTTACCATGAATCCACTGATTTCTGCCGCTTCCGTTATTGCTGCTGGATTGGCCGTAGGGCTTGCTTCTATTGGACCTGGAGTTGGTCAAGGTACTGCTGCGGGCCAAGCCGTAGAAGGTATCGCGAGACAACCAGAAGCAGAGGGTAAAATACGAGGTACTTTATTGCTTAGTCTGGCTTTTATGGAAGCTTTAACAATTTACGGACTGGTCGTGGCATTAGCGCTTTTATTTGCGAATCCTTTTGTTTAATCCTATTCTATAAACGTGAAAATACGTACTTCTTTTCTTATTTTATTGCCGTCGACTTACCGCTTGCTTCTTCGAATTATATCAAAACTTCACTCCACTTCTTCGTTGAGACAATACTCCGGGGAAGGTCTGATTTGAGGATGAGGAATTAGTAGATCCACTCGCTTTCTCACTTCCCGTCCTTAATTTAATGGAAACCCCTTTTGACTTTTAGGAAGCGTTGCAGGTATTTCGCAATTGACATGAAACCGGGGACCTAATAAGTATCTTATTGGGAACTTCAATTGAAATAAAATAATACTAAAGAATCCATTTTTGAAATTTGAAAATGATTTCAAATGAAATGAATATATTCATATTTAAAATAAGTCAATTAATAAAAAAAAAGAAATCAATAATAAAAAAACAGGACGAAGTAATACAAAAAGAACTCTGTTCGATTTTGTTAGTCCTATCTATAAGAGGAGAGCATATGAAAAATGTAACCGATTCTTTCGTTTCCTTGGGTTACTGGCCATCCGCCGGGAGTTTCGGGTTGAATACCGATATTTTAGCAACAAATCTAATAAATCTAAGTGTAGTGCTTGGTGTATTGATCTTTTTTGGAAAGGGAGTGTGTGCGAGTTGTGTATTTCAAGAATAGGCTGGATCCAACCGGCTGCATTTTCTTTTTTTTTTTATTTATAAATAGGGAAGAAAGGTGCACGATCTCGACGAATTACTTCTGAATAAATTAAGAAATCATATGTAAGAACCATAGCATTTCGTGACTCATTGGTAAATCAACTTTGATTCTCTATCAACCAATAATGTGGGACCATTAACATGGTTAAAGCTAAACCGCCTGAAGTCCAGGCACAACATGGTACTCTTTCTACCACTACGTTAGTACGGAGATGGTTTCAAAATGAATAGTTGGCAATTTATCCGATATAGAACACTCATATCGATAAAATGATTTGAACCATTTACTGGAAAAATGGGTGTCTCGCCCTTTTTTTATCCAATGCTGAATCGACGACCTATGTATAAAATAAGAAGAATTTTTTGGATTTGAAGAAAAAAAAAAACAACTTTGCTGACAATTACAGATTTTTTTTGTCTGGTCGGAAGAGTCCTCTGAATATTCTGGTCTTGTATCAGTTTCCATATCTTGGAATACGAACAGAGAAGAGAGGGTAGGCTCATTACATTAAAAGATATGGGAATGCTCATAACATAAGTAACTGAGCGTGAGAGCCAAATGAATCGAAAGATTCATGTTTGGTTCGGGAAGAGATCATGGAAGTGAAGTTGTGAAATGAATGGGAAAATAATCTACTTTCATTAAGTGATTTATTAGATAATCGAAAACAGAGGATTCTGAGTACTATTCGAAATTCAGAAGAACTACGCGGAGGAGCTATTGAGCAGCTCGAAAAAGCCCGGGCTCGCTTACGGAAAGTGGAAATGGAAGCAGATGAGTTTCGAGTGAATGGATACTCTGAGATAGAACGAGAAAAACAGAATTTGATTAATGCCACTTATGAGAATTTGGAACGATTAGAAAATTACAAAAATGAAACCATTCATTTTGAACAACAAAGAGCAATTAATCAGGTCCGACAGCGAGTTTTCCAACAAGCCTTACAAGGAGCTCTAGGAACTCTGAATAGTTGTTCGAACAGCGAGTTACATTTACGCACCATCAGTGCTAATATTGGCATGCTCGGGGCCATGAAAGAAATAACTGATTAGCCCTTTTACTGTAGGCATTATTTTTTTTTTTTTTTTTTTTTCTCCCTTTGTTTCCGAAAAAGAATTAAGAGACACTAATGGTAACCATTCGAGCCGACGAAATTAGTAATATTATCCGTGAACGTATTGAACAATATAATCGAGAAGTCACGATTGTGAATACCGGCACCGTACTTCAAGTAGGCGATGGCATTGCTCGTATTCATGGTCTTGATGAAGTAATGGCAGGGGAATTAGTAGAATTTGAAGAGGG